TTAGCAGAATGGATATGACTGCTATGGATGGTCCGATACTAAATAAACTAGTATCTCCTCTAGATGGAAGAAGATTCTCTTTGAAAAGTAGTTTTGTCCCATCTGCTAGAGCTTGAAGAACTCCTAAAGGACCGGCGTATTCAGGTCCAATACGTTGTTGTAGCCCTGCGGATATTTCTCTTTCTAACCATACAATTACTAATACGCCTATTGTGATTCCCAATACAAGAGTCAAAATAGGGACAAGCGCCGATATAATTCCATAGACCCCTTTTAAAGATTCCACTCTGTAAAAAGAATTAATATCTTGTATTTCCGTTGTATCAATTATCATTTCAACGATCAACTTCTCCCATAATGATATCTATGCTACCTAGTATTGTCATAATATCAGCCAATTTCATTCTTTTAACTAACTGAGGAAGAATTTGCAAATTGATAAAACCCGGCGGGCGAATTTTCCATCTCCAAGGAAAACCACTCTGATCCCCTATCAGAAAAATTCCCAATTCACCCTTTGGGGCTTCGACTCTTACATAAAGTTCTTGTTTCGGCAATTCAAAAATAGGAGAAGGTTTTTTACTAATGAATCGATATTCAAAATCATGCCATTCTGGATACCTTTCTCTATCAAAGTATCGAAGTTCTAAATTCTCATAGGGCCCCCCCGGAATTCCTTCTAGAGCCTGTTGAATAATTTTTATGGATTCTGTCATTTCACCAATTCGGACTAAATAACGAGCTAATGAATCCCCTTCTTTTTGCCATTGGACTTCCCAATCCAATTCGTCGTAACACTCATAATGATCAACTTTACGAAGATCCCATTGTATTCCGGAAGCTCGCAACATTGGTCCTGATAAACCCCAATTTATTACTTCGTCTCTACCAATAATGCCTACACCTTCAACGCGTTCTAAAAAAATAGGATTTCGTGTAATAAGTTTTTGATATTCAGTAACTCCTGTTAAAAAATAATCGCAGAAATCCAAACATTTATCTATCCACCCATGAGGTAGATCAGCCGCTACCCCTCCGATACGAAAATAATTATGCATCATTCTCATACCAGTGGCAGCTTCGAATAGATCATATATAAATTCTCTTTCTCTGAAAATATAGAAGAAAGGAGTTTGTGCACCAATATCTGCCATAAAGGGGCCGAGCCATAACAGATGAGAAGCTATACGACTCAATTCCAACATAATTACTCTGATATAACTGGCTCTTTTAGGTATTTGAATATTTCCTAACTGTTCTGGCCCATTTACAGTTATTGCTTCTGTGAACATAGTAGCTAAATAATCCCAACGAGTTACATAAGGAAGATATTGTATAATTGTTCGGTTTTCCGCAATTTTTTCCATCCCCCTGTGTAAATAACCCAATATTGGTTCACAGTCAATAACATTTTCACTGTCCAGAGTAACGATGAGTCGAAGAACACCATGCATTGACGGGTGGTGGGGGCCCATATTGACTATCATGAGATCTTTTCTTGTAGCTGGTATATTCATAAGTTTTTCCTCGATTCATTCTTCCATGAATTGCGCAAAACGAAAAAGAGTTCATCAAAATTCAAGATCTAATAAATCAAATAATTCAAAATGACTTTTCAAATTAACGAATTTTTGATTCCCGAATACCCAATTGATTAATTAAGTATTTATAACGTACTCTATTTTTATTTGACAAATAAGACAGCAACCGTTGACGTTTTCCCAGAATTTTACGTAGACCCCTTTGAGATAAATAGTCTTTTCTGTGCAATTCTAAATGTGAAGTAAGTCTTCTTATTTTATTGGTGAAACTCAATACTTGGAATTCAACGGATCCCCTGTTTTCTTCTTTTTCTTCTTGCGAAAAAATTGAAATGAATGCATTTTTTATCATAAAAATGAATCGTCCCTTTCTCTTTTTTTTTAGATATTTTTATAGATATATTTCTTGATCAGTAATAATAATGCCACTCATTTGAATTTGATATACACAAGACTCTTAATTTCGTTAAGAATTTTTTATTTTTGTCAAATAAAATTACTTACTTTAGTAATCAATAATCAATATAATTTAAAAAATGAATTGGATTCGAATCGGATACCGTATACAAAAGTATGATCTATTTCTGTATTCACAAAAAATTCAAAAAAAAATGAGATCTTCAAATAAATAAGAAGATTTTGTTGATTCATTTCTAGATCGAATTAATATTAATAATATAATACAATGACTCATTAAATTAGTAAGTATTGTGTATCAGAATGAAATGTAAGATAATGGGTATGTTTATTTCTTTGTCTTCATATATGAAGACATGGTACGGGAATATAGTCAAAATGTACCATTAATAAATTTGCAATCGCGGATACATATGAATCCTGGTCATACTAAAACGACTACCATTATTGGTATCAAACCAATAGCGATTCATACAAGCTAAATCTTCTAATCGATAATTGGACCAAAGAAAGAACTTTAATTTAATTAGTTTCTTTTTATCGTTATCAAGATTTTTTTTTTTATTCAACACGCAATTTTTTATCCTATTTCCATTGAAAAATACTGTATTTCTATAGATACTGTTTATATCCCTATAATTCAAAAAAATTTGAATTCTCAATTCTCTACGACGCTTCGGGGATAAAATATTTTCAAGAACAAGCAAATCATAATTATTTTTGTCTATATTTCCAGTCATTTTTTGATGTATTGCAATGGATTCATAAAAATTCTTTTTATTCGTATCAGCATAGCCATAACTTTTTTCTAGGTATCTTTGATTAATTTGGTGCTTATTCTTATGAACCAATGAAATACCTATGGTTTGATATATATAAAATTGTCCATCATTTTTTACAAACAGACGAACTGGTTCGATAATAAATATTCCTCTTTTTATCAATTCTGTAAGAGTTAAATCCTTCTGGATCATCAGAATATGTGGATTCATTTCTTTTCTTTGAATAGCGGATATAGCAATTTCGTTTGGACTGTTCAGTCTAAGAAGGAGGCAATATACTTTGATGTTATTGATTATTCTTTGATTTAAAGAATCATTCCATCTCCATTGAAAACGCAAATACTTTTTTAAGAAAAACTCAAGCTCTGCTTCTATGTTAGTCTTGTATTGCTTTTTGTTTCTACGTTTTTTCATGTCTGATCCCGGAGAACTTTGTTCACCATCTTTTTTTTGGTTTGAGAGAGCGGATTTAATATATGGTTTTTCGACTAATTCTTTTTCTCCTTGATTTCTATTTTCAAATTTAAGATTTTTTTTTTTCGAAAATAAAAAAAGAGATATTTTTTTCTTTTCAGTGATTCTTTTATGTTTATTAACATTTTGGTTTACATTAAAATTGAAAAGAAGTAATTTGATTGGTATGGTCCAGGGTTTAATCTTATATGTATTATAAAATATCCCAAATTCTGGGAATAACAAAAATGCAAAATTCGATATGGGGCGACTTGGTATTTCGTCATTCATTCTCATCCAATCAGCGAGAGACTTTTTTTGTTTTTGATTGAATGGGTGAATTTCTTGATGAATCGTGAGATAAAAAAGACCTTTTTTTTTTTTATCAAATTTTTCGATTATTTGATAATTATTAACACTAATCTTAGTATTTTGATTCCTCTTAGTGATGGTATCAATATTAATGCAAGCCTTAATATCAATCTTCTTTGTAAGACAAAAATTGAGAATTTTCCAATAAAAAGATTTTCTATCCGGACTTTTTTTTATATCTATACTATTATTTTCTACTCGATAATTTTTGATAAGGATACCTTCTATCATATCAAATAGTTTACGTTTAGCCGTATTGTTATTGTAAGTATAATAAATTTTTTTGTTCTTATTTACTTGTAATGGCAATCCATAAATATATGAGTTTTTTTCATCTTCATAATTAATAGATTTATACGATAAAAGATCATATTGATATTGTTTTTTTAATTTTTTGTTTTTTTTTAGTAATGAATCTATTTCAAAAGAATTTTGTTTTTCATATTCAATGAATCGGTTTTTTTCATCTGAATCACATTTGTTTAAATCTTTATTTTTAGTCATACGACATTGATATTGATTGACTCTATTTCGCCATTTTTGTGATATTAATCTGGACCATCTAATCTGAGATAAATCATATTGATAATGAACCTTTAGCCAGTTTTTCCATTCATTAATTAAAGAATTTCGAAGGTTTTTATGTTGTCTTAATTCGGAATCAAATATTCCTTGCGTTCCAACAAAATACTCTTTTATTTCATTCTTAAGAAAAAAAGATGTTCCGTAATAGTTAAAGACAGATCTTAACTTATATAAGTTACTGACTTGGATTTGTGAGAATTTGTAGAATACATATGCTTGTGACAAGTAAGATAAGTCCCCAAAAATATGTGAATTTTTATTAATAATACAAAGTGACTTTTTTATAGTCAAAATAAAGTTATTTATACTTTGATTTGTTTTATCAATTCTTTCTTGATTTTCTTCATTATTGTAAATGTATTTATTCAAATTTTTTTTTTTTAATTTAAGAAGAAGCTCTGCAATGATTCTAAATAGAATAATGATACATAGAAAGATATATATGTATAGTTTTTCAATCAAAAATTTAAAAAAAAAATGTAATTTACGAAGTAATCGAAGATTTTTTCTTTTTAATATTCGCCAAATGTTTTTTGGTGATTCTAATCTTTTATCTTCATAACTTATTTTGGTCTGGCTAATATTTATCTCTCGAGTTAGAAACCCTATTTGCTTATCTTTTTTCATTTTTTCTATTTCAGTTATGATTGTGTTTGTTCTATTAGTTAGATTTTTCATTTTTTTTTCTGTCAATGAGTAAGTTGCACAATCCATAAATCGAATTTGAATAGACGATTCGGGAATAATTTGATTATGGATTATCGAATCTTTTTCTTTTTTAGGTTCACTCAATTTATATCTTTCTATTTTTTTCAATCCAAATGCTAGAATTTGGTTTCTTTTTGAGAGTTCTTTGATTCTTTTTTTTAGTTTTTTTAGAAAGAGAATGCTTTTGATGACCCATTTTTTTGTTTCTTTTAATACATTTATAAAAAATTTTGTTCTTTCTTTTAAAACTCTTAGAACTAGAAAACATTTTTTTTGCAATTTTAATTTTATTTTTTTTAATTTTTTAAAAATGGGTTCAAAAAATGAAATTTGTTGTCGGGGAGAACCAAAAGGTAATTCAGTTTCCATTCCCCAAACTGTTAAAAAACAAAAATCATTTTTTTCTTTTTTTCCTTTCTTTTGAATTGGATCTTTATTAGGGAATCGTAACTTAGATCTGTGCCAAGGTTTCAGACGAAAAGGAAATAGAATCTTTATCTGAATACCGTCTCTTAACCAGTTTTTCGGAAATTCTGTTTCTGATAATTGAACGCCATTATAGGTGCATTTAATATGGATTTCTTTAGTCCAATCCTTTAAATCTTCGGACCATTCGGGAAATTGAAATAATAGTATACGAACAAGATTTTTAAAAATTATTAATGAAGGTAATATAATATATTTTCTAATAATTGATTGGATTACTAATGCAAAACCTCTTATTACTTGAGCAAATATAATGCTATCCCAAATTTCCCCTATTTCTATACGAGTTTTCTCCTCTTTTTTGTATATTTCGCTTTTGTCCTCCTCTTCTTTCTCACTTTCTTTTGTCTTTTCCTTTGTATAATCCGAAATTTTTAATTTATTATTTTTCCAAATCAAATTTATAAAAATTATTTTCATTAGATCGGGGATATCAAAAGAAAAGAGGGGAGGTTTGTCTACTCTATCTAAAAAAAGGGCGGAATACACATTTGCTTGAAACAGTTCCAAAATAATTATTTTACGCCTTTGAGCTCGTATAGAGCCTTTTATTATATCTCGACGAAAATCCGGTTGTTGTGAATAACGTATCAAAGCCACCTCTTCATCTTGATCAGAATTATCAGTCTCTTTTTCATTAGTATCGGTATTCTCCGGACTATTAGTAAAAATTATGACACGTTTGGCTTTTCGTGAACGAATTTGATAATCCTCTGCCCCACTTTCTTCAGTTGCTACTTCCTGTTGTTCCAATTCGTCGATTAATTTATATGACCATCGAGGAACTTTTTTATTTATTTCTTTTATTGCAATATATTCTTTGCTAATTGTTTTATCCTTAGTATCAGTTATAACTGCATTGATTAAAAATTTCAAAATTTTTATTGGATCTTCTGGATTAATTCTTACTTGTTTGTTTTCCGGAAATAAATAAAGTCCTTTCAAATTGAAATTTGATGTTGATTTTCCTCCAAACTTGCTAATTATATTTAAGAAATAACTCATTTCTGTTGATAATGATTTTCGATCAAATAGAGTGAATTTATGGTCAAATTCTGTGTAATTGGTAGTAAGAAGGATGCCATGAATCTTATTTATCAAAATTGTCTCTATGTAATGTTTTATAGCTAGAGACGTTTTTATGATTGGTAGTAAAAATGGTTTTTTGATTTGTCCGCGAAAGGGTCCGTTAAATAAAGAATCACATTTTTTAGGTAAATATTCTTGTTTAGTCTCATTATTACAATTACACAATCTAATTCTTTTTTCGATTATATCCAGAGGAAGGAATCTATTATCTAAAATTTCGACTCTATTTAAAAATTGGTTGCTTATGTTCTTCCTTTTTTGTTCATTGGTATAATTCCAGTGATTATACAGTTCATTATAGGAAATTTTTTCTATTGTAAAAAAAGACATCTTTCTTTGTATCATTTCAAAAAAAGTTGATAAACTTGGTGGATACATAAAGGATATCCTTTCTTTTCCATCACTTTGACACGTATGAAAAAAATATTGTGACATTTCATCTTTTACAGCATTTTCAAATCGATCATTTTTTATATAGCGAAATGGTCGCTTCCATTGTTTATAGTCGAAAAGAATATTAACAAGAGGTTTTTCAAACCAGAATATCTCTTTATCCTTTTTATCTTGAAATATTTCTAACTTCGAATTTTCTTGATTCCCATCTAGATAAGAAGTTTCATAAATTGGTCTATTTTTATAGCGTGTCTCTTTAAAGTGGAATTCATCCTTTGTTTTTCCCTTTCCATTCATTCGGATCTTTTCTGTTTCATCCATTTTGTCCGGATCCTCCTTTTCTTCCGAAAAAAGAGAAGGAGAAGGATCTTCTTCAGTGGATTCCTCTTGTTCCTGTTTAGTCCCCTTTGTTTCGGAAGTTGTTTCTATTTCTACATCTGTTTCTTCCTCGCTTTCCCCCCTTTCTTCCGTTTCTGAGGTTTCTTTCAGTTTCTTAGTAATAATGGGTGACGGTACTCTGCCTAAATAGTAGACACAGGTAATAAATAAGAGAATACTAAAGATTCGAGCCATATTAGATCTAATAAGTACATTAAATCTAATAGAATCATTTTGCTGTATCCAGACTAATACCAATCCAACCCATTTCATGAATAAAATGTGACCAATTAACC